GTATATGATGTACAAAAGTTTTTGATACTTTTAGAGATAGTTTAACTCTATCAAATATATTAACAGAAGTAAAAAATATTTACATGATTTATTCTATCAAAATAATCCTTTTATTCAGGCATTCTGTTTTTTAAGCAAAGGGGTTATATTTGTATAGAAAAAAATTTTTATTAACCTAGTTAATTTTTATATTGGTAAAATTCTTTTTAAAAATCAAAAATTTCATATAAATATTTTTTTGAAAAAGTATGATTTTTTTTAAAAAAAAATTCGTGATTTTTGAGGTCTAATTTTTGGGGTTAAATAGTATATTTTCATTAAATAGGTGATTTTATCATCAAAATATGTATTAAAAAATAAGCGTCTATAAAAATTAACTTAATATATATATATAATTATTTATTAATTAATCATTTACGATTATTATACTATTTTAATTTAAACTTTCATAAGAATCTATATATTATATATGTATATAATGATTTAATTATAATATGATTTTTCTATAAATTTTGAAAAAAAAAATAAAGAGAAAAAATAATAAAAGTTAGAATAAAAATATTAATATTCATTTAAATATCATTTATATGTATATAAATAGTTTATATATATATATACATATAACAATATATATCCTAATTTTATATTTAAATAGATATGTATATAATAATTTAAATATATATTAATACTATAAATATATTAATATATAATAAATATTTAATTTATTATTAATACTATAATAATTATTATAATATATATATTTATATTATTAATAATATAATAAATATTTATTGAAAAAAAGACTAGAAAAATTATATTAAATACTTATTTACTAGTAAAGTAATATATTATATAAATTTTTTAAAGTTAAATTTAAAATATAGATTTTTATTAAAATTTACATTTAAATAAATTTTTTTTTGAAAAAAAAAAAACTCTTATAATAGCATATTAAATAAATTTTTATTAATATTATTCATTTATAGATTATAATGGCTATATATTTAGTTAATATACATACAATTAAATTTATTATTGACTTTTAATAAAGTTAATTTTTAAAATAATTATTAAAATATTGAAAATTTAATATAAGTTAAGAATAATATTTATAAAACATTGAAAATTTATATTAAATTCTTAATATTATAATACAAAATTTAACTAAGTCTTGAATTTATAAAAAAATATTTGTAAATTTTCTTTTAAAAATTTATTTATTTTAAAAATTAACTTTATTAAAAGTCAATAAAAATTTTTTATAAATGAATAATATTAATAAAAATTTATTTAAAATTTTAATTTATTATAAAAATTCATTTAATATGTATAAAGAATTTTTATAATAAATTAGATAATTTTTAAAAGAAAATATTAATTATTTTTATATTATGGGCTTATTTATTGGAAGCAATAATTAATTTTAGTAATCTATATTTATTTGGAATTAATCTATCTAATAATAATAATAAAATTTAGTAATTTTTTTGTTTTATGGAAAAGTTTTAATAAATTTTTTAAAAGAAAATTTACAATATTAAAAAATTATTTTTAGAACATTTTCAAAAAAAAATTTTTTATTTTAGGGGTATTTTTTTTTTACTAAAATTAATTCGCACAAAAAAAAATGTAAATATTATGATATTGAATTATTTCTATAAGTGAATAATTTATTGTAATAATGAAGTAAATTTAGTAATAATTTTAGGGCTTAAAAAAGAGTCAATTGGGAATTTTAAAGTTATTGTAGTTTATTGGATATTTTTATTTTATTCTATTAATTATAAAATTTTAAATTTTGTATCTTTAATAATTTTATATTATTAAAAATTATTTTTTACTCTAAAAAATCGCGAATTTTTAGGAGGGTAAGAGATTATAGGTATATATTATTTATATATGTACATACGCGTATAAGGGAGTTAAATTTTGTAAATAAAATATAATATTTTTTATGGATAATAAAATTTTTATTTAAAAATTTTAAAATTTTTTTGTATGTTAGTATATTTTTTTTTTTATATAAATAAAAAAGCAATATTAGATGAAATTTAGTTAGTTTTTAGGGGATAAAAATTTACTTTTTGTAAATCAGTATTTTATATAGTTATTAATTTTTAAATAATATTTATATTATATTAGGGGAAGTTATATTGGGGAATATAACTTAAATATAATATTGGAGTGATTTATTTAAAATTTTAATAGGATAATCTTGAAAATAGATTTTTTAAAATTTCGTAATTTTTTTTTTAAGCTATAAATTTTTGGGGAAAAATTTATAATTTAATGATTTTTTTGTACGAAAAATTATTGGTCTTGGGGAGATAGTTCCTCATATGTTAATTATATAATTTTTTAAGAAAAAGTTTTATTTTAGCTTGAATAATGAGTTTATGATTTTTTTACATGCAAATTTTTGTAATAATGTATATAATTTTAAAAAAATTATATAATAAAATTTTATTCGCAGTATTTAATTTTAAATCATTAAGGAAACTTAGATTTAGTAATTTAAAATAATATTAACATAATTTGTGCCAGCAGTTGCGGTTACACTAATAATATAATTTATTATTATTAATTTATAATTAATTTTATTTTAATTTAATATTAATTTTAATTTATTAGGTGAAATTTTATAGTTAAAATTTATTTAAATATAAGTTTTTGAGGTTATTAAATTTTATAAAAAAACTAGGATTAGATACCCTATTATAAAAATGTAAAATTATATAATTAAATTATTAATAGTTATGGTCTTTAAAGTTAAAAATTTTGGCGGTATTTTAATCTATTCAGAGGAACCTGTTCTATAATTGATAATCCACGATTAAAATAACTTATTTTATTAATTTGTATATCGTTGTAGTTGAATATTTTATTAGAAAATAAATATTCTAAATTTTTTATATTAAAATAAATCAGATCAAGGTGCAGTTTATAAGTAAGAAGAAATGGGTTACAATAAATAATATTTTTGGATGAGATTTTTAAAAAATTTTTTAAATTGGATTTGAATGTAATTAAGTTTTATATAAATTTAATGATTTTAGTTCTAAAATATGCACATATCGCCCGTCGCTCTCATTTAAATTGAGATAAGTCGTAACATAGTAAATGTACTGGAAAGTGTATTTAGTTGGTTCAAGTTAGAGCTTGTTATAAAGTATTTTATTTACATTAAAAAGTTAATTGTGAGAATCAGTTTAATTTGAATTTTAATTTATTATTATTTTATTATAAAAAAAATATTTTTATGTTTTAGTATATTATTTAAAGAAAAAATTGTAATTATGATAGTTAAGAAGTATAGTGATAGAATAAAAATAAAATATAAAAAGAAAAATTTATTTTTTGTACCTTGTGTATCAGGGTTTATTAATTAATTTTTATTAATATTATAAATTTCTCGAATTTAAAAGAGTTAATTATTTATAAATTTTATTGTTAAATAAATATTTATAATAAATAATTAGTAATGAAACGTTATTCGTTTTTAAATATATCTAGTTTTTAAAGAAAAAAATTTAATTTTATTTATATAAAAATTTATATTTAATTTTTAAATAAAAATTTTATATAAATTATATTATTTGGGATAAGCTAAATAATAAAAATTTATAAATAATATAAATTAGTTTAATGTGTAGAATTAGAAATTTTCATCATTTATTTTGTTATAATTAATTAAATATTAATAAAAATTTATATTAATTTTAAATTTTTTATTTAAATTTTAAATTTAATAATAAAATTTAAGTAATTATGATAAAATTAGTATAAATTTATGTAAAATAAGTAGTTTAATTTTAAGGTTATGAAAAGGAATTCGGCAAATAAATTTTTCGCCTGTTTATTAAAAACATGTCTTTTTGATTTTAATTTAAGGTCTGACCTGCCCAATGAGTATTTTAATGGCCGCAGTATTTTGACTGTGCAAAGGTAGCATAATCATTAGTTTCTTAATTAGTAACTGGAATGAAAGGTTGGACGAGAAAATAACTGTCTCTTTATAAATTAGTTAGAATTTTATTTTTAAGTTAAAAAGCTTAAATTTTTTTAAAAGACGAGAAGACCCTATAGAGTTTTATTTATAGTTTTTTAAAAATTTAATTTGAATAGTAAAAATTTTAATTAAGTATAAATTTGATTGGGGTGATTAAAAAATTTATTAAACTTTTTTTATATATAAACATTAATTTATGAATATTTGATCCATTAATAATGATTATAAGATTAAATTACCTTAGGGATAACAGCGTAATTTCTTTATAGAGTTCATATTACTAAAGAAGTTTGCGACCTCGATGTTGGATTAAAATTTATTTTTGGTGTAGAAGCTAAAAAAATTAGGTCTGTTCGACCTTTAAAATTTTACATGATCTGAGTTTAAACCGGTGTGAGCCAGGTTGGTTTCTATCTTTAAATTAGTTATATATTTTAGTACGAAAGGACCAAATATACTAAATATTTTATTTATATTGAATTTTATTAATATTATTTTGGCAGATTAGTGCATTAAATTTAGAATTTAATTATGTAATTTAAATTACAAATAATACTTGATTTTAATAGATAGATTATTAATATTAGTTAGTAGATTAATTATAATTATTTGTGTTTTAGTAGGAGTAGCTTTTATGGTTTTATTAGAACGTAAAGTTTTAGGTTATATACAGATTCGTAAAGGACCAGGTAAAGTTGGGTATATAGGAATTATACAACCTTTTAGAGATGCAATTAAGTTATTTTCTAAAGAAAGAGTTTATCCTTTAATATCTAATTATAATTTTTATTATTTTTCTCCTATTTTAAATTTATTTTTAGCTTTATTATTATGAATATGTATGCCTTTTTTTAGTAATTTATATTCTTTTAATTTAGGTATTTTATTTTTTTTATGTGTATCTAGATTAAGTGTGTATACTATTATAATTGCAGGTTGATCTTCAAATTCCAATTATTCATTATTAGGAGGTCTACGTTCAGTAGCACAAACTATTTCTTATGAAGTAAGTTTATCTTTAATTTTATTGTCATTTTTATTTTTAATTTTAAGATTAAATTTATTAGATTTAATAATTTATCAGATATACATATGATTTTTTTTTTTATGTATTCCATTATCTATAATTTGAATTGTATCTAGATTGGCTGAAACTAATCGTACTCCTTTTGATTTTGCTGAAGGAGAATCTGAATTAGTATCTGGTTTTAATGTTGAATATAGAAGAGGAGGATTTGCTTTAATTTTTTTAGCTGAATATGCAAGAATTTTATTTATAAGAATATTATGTGTAATATTATTTATAGGAGGTAATTTTTTAAGTATATTTTTTTATGTAAAATTAAGATTTATAGCTTTTTTCTGAATTTGAGTTCGTGGTACATTACCACGTTTTCGTTATGATAAATTGATATATTTAGCTTGAAATAGATTTTTAAGTGTTTCTTTAAATTATTTATTTTTTTATATAGGATTAAAAATTTTTATTTTTATTTTATTAATTTAGTGAACAAAATTTAGTAATTAAAATTATTAGAAGATTTCTTACTTCTTTTTTATATTTTCAAAATATATACTTTAACAAGTTCAATAATTAGTTAAATATTATTTTATCTCAAATTTTGTGTGAAATAGGATTAATTAAGTAGTATAAGAAATATAAAATAGTTAATAATTGTCCAATAAAAATATAAGGATCTTCAACAGGTCGAGCTCCAATTCAAGTTAATAAAATTAAAATTGTTAATAAGAATCAAAATAATATTTTATTAATAGGATAAAAAGAAGTTCTTTGTATTTTTTTTTTATTGGTAAAAGGTATAATTATTAAGATAGCAATTGATAAAACTAAAGCGATAACACCTCCTAATTTATTAGGGATAGAGCGTAAAATTGCATAAGCAAATAAAAAATATCATTCAGGTTGAATATGAATGGGTGTTACTAATGGATTAGCTGGAATAAAATTATCAGGATCTCCTAATAAATAAGGATTTATTAATGTTAATATACTTAAAATTATAAATATAATTATAAAACCAAATAGGTCTTTATATGAATAGTAAGGATGAAAAGGAATTTTATCAATATTACTATTTGTTCCTAAAGGATTATTTGATCCAGTTTGGTGTAAAAATAATAGATGAATTATTACTAATGCTGAAATAATAAAAGGTAAAAGAAAATGTAGTGTAAAAAAACGAGTTAAAGTAGCATTATCAACAGCAAATCCCCCTCATAGTCATTGTACAATAGTTATACCTAAGTAAGGGATAGCAGATAATAAATTAGTAATTACAGTTGCTCCTCAAAATGATATTTGTCCTCATGGGAGTACATATCCTAAGAATGCTGTTGCTATTACTAAAAATAAAATAATAACTCCAATTAATCAAGTTATTATAAAATAATAAGATCTATAATAGATACCTCGACCTACATGAGAGTATAGGCAAATAAAAAAAAAAGAAGCACCATTTGCATGTATAGTTCGTATTAATCAACCATAATTTACATCTCGACAAATATGAGCAACTCTGTTAAAAGCTATATTGATATTAGCTGTATAGTGTATAGCTAAAAAAATTCCGGTAATTATTTGAATTATTAAGCATAAGCCTAATAAAGAACCAAAATTTCATCATGTAGAAATATTAGAAGGTGATGGTAAATCAATTAAAGAATTATTAATAATTTTTAGTATAGGAGATTTTAATCGTAAAGGTGTTTTCATTAAAATTTTTGTCGTAATGGTCCGTATTCAATTTTAATAATTTTAACTACGGCAATTAGTGTAATAAATAAATAAATAATTATAAAAAAAATAATAAATATAGATGGATAATTAAAATATTTAGTAAGATTAGTATGTAAATTATTAAATTGTGTTGATTGTTCAAAAAAAATATAATTTAAGTTTAGGAAGTATATATCTATAACTATGTATAGGATAATCAATATAAACCTTATTAATCTTATTATTAAAAAGATTTTATTTGAATAAGAAAATATTTCATTAGAAGCAATTCTTGTTATATAAATAAATAAAACTAGTATTCCTCCAATTATAATTAAAAATAAAATATAAGAAAATCAAAAATTTATAGCTAATATACCAGTAATTATTGAGATAATAAGAGTTTGTATCAATAAAGTTAATCCTAATGATATAGGATGATTTATAAATAAAAAAATTAAAGATAATAAAAAATTTATTATTATTAAAATATCAGAGAATAGTTTAAAAAAATTTTAATTTTGGAGATTAAAGATAGAAAGAATTTTCTTTTTCTGAAGTTTTAAAAGATTACCTTATTTTTAGTTTACAAGACCAATATTTTATTTAAATTATTAAAACTAATGTTAATATTTTCATTTTTTATATATTTTTCAGGATTAGTAGTTTTTTGTATAAAACGTAAACATTTACTTTTAATATTATTAAGTTTAGAATTTATTATTTTATCTTTATATTTTAATATATTTATTTATTTAAGAAATTTTATATTTGAAAATTATTTTTGTATATTATTTTTAACAATAAGGGTATGTGAAGGAGCTTTAGGTTTAGCAATTTTAGTTTCTATTATTCGTACACATGGTAATGATTATTTTCAAACTTTTAATATTTTATGATAAAATTTATTATTATATTATTAATAATGATTCCTTTAAGTTTTTTAAAAAATAAATTTTGATTTAATCAATATTTATATTTTATTATAAGATTTATTTTTATAATTAATATAAAATTTAACTTTCAAATTGAGAGAGTTTCTTATTTTTTTATATGTGATTTATTAAGTTATGTTATAATTTTATTAAGATTTTGAATTTGTACTTTAATAATTTTAGCTAGAGCTAAAATTTTTAATAAAAAAAATCATTTTAAAATTTTTTTATTTTTATTATTATTGTTATTATTATCTTTAGTATTAACATTTTCTACAATAAATTTATTTATTTTTTATTTATTTTTTGAAATAAGATTAATTCCTACTTTAATTTTAATTATTGGTTGAGGGTATCAGCCTGAACGTATTCAAGCAGGTTCTTATTTATTATTTTATACCTTATTTGCTTCTTTACCAATAATAATTTTTATATTTTACTATTATAATAAAAATTATTCTTTAGTATTTTTTTTAATAGATATAAATTTATATAGATTTTTAATATTTTTATTTATGAATATAGTATTTTTAGTAAAAATACCTATATATTTTGTTCATTTATGATTACCTAAAGCTCATGTTGAGGCTCCAGTTTCTGGATCTATAATTTTAGCAGGAGTTATATTAAAATTAGGAGGATATGGAATATTACGTATAATCAATATTTTTAATTTTATTAATAATAGTTTTAATTATATTATTATTTCTATTTCATTATTAGGTGGCGTAATTGTGTCATTAATTTGTTTACGTCAAAGTGATATAAAATCTTTAATTGCTTATTCTTCTGTAGCACATATAGGGTTAGTTTTAGGCGGTATAGTTACATTTAATTTATGAGGTTTATGTGGGAGATTAAGTATAATACTCGCTCATGGTTTATGTTCTTCTGGATTATTTTGTTTAGCTAATATTTGTTATGAACGATTAGGAAGTCGTAGTCTATATTTAAATAAAGGAATAATTAATTTAATACCAAGTATATCTTTATGATGATTTTTATTATGTTCTTCTAATATAGCAGCTCCTCCTTCTTTTAATTTATTAGGTGAAATTATACTTATTAATAGTTTAGTTAGATGAAGATATTTTACAATAATTATATTAGTTTTTACTTCTTTTTTTAGAGCTGTTTATTCTTTATATTTATATGCTTATACTCAACATGGAATAATATATTCTGGTTTATATACTTTTTATGCAGGCAATAATCGTGAATTTTTATTATTAATTTTACATTGATTACCTTTAAATTTATTAATTTTAAAAAGAGAATTATTTTTTATATGAATTTAAATTTAAATAGTTTAATTAAAACATTGATTTGTGGAATCAAAAATATAATTATAAATATTATTTTAGATAATTTCAATTTGTTTAATTTATTTTTTAAGATTTTTATTATTAAGTATTAATTTATTTATTTTTAGATTATGGTTAATAATTAATGATTATGTTTTTATTATTGAATATAAATTATTAGTTTTAAATTCTAGAGGGTTAGAGATAGTAATTTTAGTTGATTGAATATCTATATTATTTATAAGATTTGTATTATATATTTCTTCTATAGTTATTTATTATAGAGTTGAATATATAATGGGAGATTTAAAATTAAATCGCTTTATTTTATTAGTAGTTATATTTGTATTATCAATAATATTATTAATTATTAGACCTAATTTAATTAGAATTTTATTAGGGTGAGATGGATTAGGCTTAGTTTCTTATTGTTTAGTTATTTATTATCAAAATATTAAGTCATATAATGCTGGTATATTAACAGCTTTAACAAATCGAATTGGTGATGTAGCTTTATTATTAGGAATTGCATGAATATTAAATTATGGTAGGTGAAATTATATTTTTTATTTAGAATTTATAAAAAATGATATTTCTATACAAATAATTTCTTGATTAATTGTATTAGCAGCTATAACTAAAAGAGCTCAAATTCCGTTTTCATCTTGATTACCTGCAGCTATAGCGGCTCCTACACCAGTATCTTCATTAGTACATTCTTCTACTTTAGTAACAGCTGGGGTTTACTTATTAATTCGTTTTAATTTTGCTTTAAGTTATAATTTACTTTTACTATTATTATTTATTGGTACTATAACTATATTTATAGCTGGATTAGGGGCAAATTTTGAATTTGATTTAAAAAAAATTATTGCTTTATCAACTTTAAGTCAGTTAGGTTTAATAATAAGAATTTTAGCTTTGGGAGATTATAAATTAAGATTTTTTCATTTATTAAGCCATGCATTATTTAAAGCAACTTTATTTATATGTGCAGGATGTATTATTCATAATTTAAATAATTGTCAAGATATTCGGTTTATAGGAAGATTAGTTAAACAATTACCTTTAACTTGTTGTTTTTTTAATATTTCTAATTTATCTTTATGTGGATTTCCTTTTTTAGCAGGATTTTATTCAAAGGATTTAATTTTAGAAATTTTATCTATAAATTATCTTAATATATTTATTTATTTAATTTTTTTTATTTCTACAGGATTAACAGTTAGGTATAGATTTCGTTTAGTGTATTATTCATTAGTTGGAGATTTTAATTTTTTAGCTTTACATAGATTAAGTGATAGTGGAAAAATTATATTAAAAAGAATAATAGGTTTAATTTTTTTTGTAATTATAGGCGGTAGAATTTTAATATGAATTTTATTTTCAACTCCTTATTTTATTTGTTTACCAATTCTTATAAAACTAATAGCTTTAATTGTTACAATATTTGGGGTATGATTAGGAATTGAATTTTCTTATTTTACATTAAATTATGATGTTAAATCATTAAAATTAATTAATATTAGATTATTTTTTTCGTCTATATGAAATATACCTATTTTATCTACCTTTGGGGTTAATTATCTTAGTATTAATTTAGGAAAATTTTTATATTTAAATATTGATCAAGGTTGATCAGAATATTTTGGAAGTCAAAAAATTTATTTAAATATAAAGAAAATATCTATTTTTAATCAGTTTATTTTTTTTAATAATATAAAAATTTATTTTATATTATTAGTATTATATATAATTATTTTGTTTTTAATAATTTTATATTTAAATAGCTTATATTTAGAGCATAATATTGAAGATATTAAGGAAATAAATTTTATTTTTAAATATTTATAAAGAAAAGTTTCTTAATTTTACATTGAAAATGTAATGTTTTTATAAACTATATAAATATATTATAGAAATAATAACGAAATTGCATCGTTAAAAATTTAAGTTAGAAGCTTACTTTTGAGTTACTTATTTCTTTAATTGGAGTTAAACTCAGTTTAATCATTAACAGTGATTTACCTCTATTTTGGTTTCAATTAAAAATAAGGATGATTAAACATCAAAATTTTAGGTCGAAACTAAACACAAATTTTGTTTCTTATTTTATAAGGTAAGATAAATTGATTTATTCAATACTTTTTAAATGCAAATTAAATGTTATTATTAACTACTATCCTATATAAAATATTAAACTGATCATTTTAGAGCTCCTTGATTTCATTCATGGAATAATCCTATTAATAGAATTAGTAAAAAAAAAGATAAAGTTAAAAAATAAATTTTTAAAGAAGTAATTTTTATAATTATAATAAAGGGAATTAGTAAAGTAATTTCTACATCAAAAATTAAGAAGATTACTGCAATTAAAAAAAATTGTAATGAAAATGGTATTCGTGCAGATCTTTTAGGATCAAATCCACATTCAAAAGGTCTATTTTTTTCTCGATCTATAAAGGTTTTTTTGGAAATTAATCTAGCTAAAATTATTAAAATTAAAGCAATAGAAAAAATAATAATTGTTATTATAATAATAGAGTAAATTATTTATACTAAAATGGATTAGATCTTTTGATTGGAAATCAAATATAATTTTTATACTATATAAATTATCTACCTCATCAGTAAATAGAAATATATAAAAATAATCAAACTACATCTACGAAATGTCAATATCAAGCAGCAGCTTCAAATCCAAAATGGTGAATTGATGAAAAATGATTATTTAAATGTCGAATTAAACATACTAATAAAAATGTTGTGCCAATAATTACATGAATTCCATGAAAACCTGTAGCTATAAAGAAAGAAGATCCATAAATAGCGTCACTAATAGAGAAAGATGCTTCAATGTATTCATAACCTTGAAGAATACTAAAATAAATTCCTAAGATTACTGTTAAAATTAATCTTTGAGTTGTTTGATTAAAATTATTTTCTATTATTCTATGATGAGCCCAAGTGACAGTTAATCCTGATGTTAATAAAATTAAAGTATTTAATAAAGGAATTTGTATTGGATTAAAAGTTATGATTCCTTTAGGAGGTCATAATATTCCTAGTTCAATTGTTGGGGATAGCCTACTATGAAAAAATCCTCAAAAAAAGGAAACAAAAAAAAATACTTCTGAAGTAATAAAAAGAATTATTCCTCATCGTAATCCTATTGTTACATTAAAGGTGTGTAAGCCTTGATAAGTCCCTTCTCGTGAAATATCTCGTCATCATTGGTATATAATTAATATAGTAATTATTATACCAAGTAAAAATAAGTAATTATTAAATATATGAAATCATTTAATAATTCCAATTATAGTAATTATAGCTCTTAAAGCTCCTATAAGTGGTCAAGGTCTAATATCTACAAGATGGAAGGGATGATTTTTATGTGAGTGCATTAAGTTACTTCTCTTGAATATAAAGTTCTTAAGACGGCAAAGACATAGGACTGAATAATAGCTACAGCTCTTTCTAAAATTAAAAGTAATAATTGAATCATAATTAAAATATTCATTATTATTAAATTTAGAGAATTTCCTGTATTTCCTAATAAAGTTATTAGTAAATGTCCAGCAATTATATTAGCTGCTAACCGTACAGCTAAAGTTCCAGGACGAATAATATTTCTAATTGATTCAATTAATACTATAAATGGTATAAGAACTGACGGTGTACCTTGAGGAACTAAATGGGCAAATATATGAATGGTATTATTTAATCAACCATAAATTATAAACCTTAATCATAAAGGAAATGCTAAAGTTAATGTTATAACTAAATGACTTGATCTTGTAAAAATATATGGAAACAAACCTAAGAAATTATTAAATAGAATAATAGAAAATAATGAAATAAAAATTAGAGTTCTTCCTTTAATTTTTATTCCTAAAAGAATTTTAAATTCGTTATGTAAAATTATAATAATTTTAATTCATATAAAATTTCATCGAGATGGAATTAATCAAAATATTGAAGGAATAAAAAGTAATCCTAAAAATGTTCTAAGTCAATTTAAGTTAAAAATTCTAGTTGTTGGGTCAAAAGATCTAAATAAATTAGTTATCATTTTCAATTAATTGATCTAATTTTATTATTAAATCTACTTATTTTAGGAAAATATAAAAAGCAAAAATAATTTAACGAGTTAAAAATTATGAAGATAACAATAAATATAAAGAATAAGGTTAATCAATTTATTGGCGCTATTTGAGGTATTAAGAATTATTAATTTTTAATAATTTTAGCGTGACAAACTAATGTTATAACTTTAACTAAATTCTTTGGTCATTAGAAGTAGGGGTTAAATTACTATAGAATGGTTTAAGAGACCATTGCTTACATTCAGCCACCTAATGTTAGATTTCTCTTATTTTATTAATTCATTTAATAAAATATTTTGGAGAAATTCTTTCTAATATAATTGGTATAAACCTATGATTTGCTCCACAAATTTCTGAGCATTGTCCAAAGAAAATTCCTGTACGATTAATGAAAAAATTAATTTGATTTAATCGTCCTGGAGTAGCATCAATTTTTACTCTTAAAGATGGGATTGTCCATGAATGTAATACATCTGCTGCTGTAATTAGTATACGAATTTGAGAATTATAAGGAATTACAATTCGATTATCCACATCTAATAAACGAAAATTAAAATTGTTTAATTCATTAGTAGGAATTATATAAGAGTCAAATTCAAGATTTTTAAAATCAGAATATTCATATGATCAATATCATTGGTGTCCAATAGTTTTAATTGTAATTAAGGGATTATTAATTTCATCTAATAAATATAATAGGCGTAATGAAGGTAATGCAATAAAGATTAAGGTTATTGCTGGAAGAATTGTTCAAATTAATTCAATTATTTGTTCTTCTAGTAGATAGCGATAATTAAATTTATTTAGGAATAATCTTATTATAATATATCCTACTAAAATTGTAATTATAAGTAGGATTATTAAGGTATGATCATGGAAAAATATTAATTGTTCTATTAATGGTGATGCTCTATCTTGTGTAGTTAATGTATTTCATGTTGCCATTTTTCTAAAAAAAGGTTAAACTTTATACATGGGATTTAAATCCATCGCACTAATCTGCCATATTAGAAGTTTGATAGTAAGGGTAATTCTGAATATCTATGTTCAGCTGGAGGTATAGATTGTAATCATTCAATAGATGCAGATAAATTTAAAGCTGATAGTCTTTTTCGTATTGTTGTAAATCTTTCTCATAAAATAAAAAGTAGTATAATAATTCTAATTAAAGAGATTAATCTTCCAATAGAAGAAATTATATTTCATGTTGAGTAAGCGTCTGGATAATCTGAGTATCGTCGAGGTATTCCTGCTAGCCCAAGAAAATGTTGAGGAAAAAATGTTAAATTAACTCCAATGAATATTATAAAAAATTGAATTTTTAAAAAATTTTCATTTAAAGTTAATCCTGTAAATAAAGGAAATCATTGAATTAAGCCTGCTATAATTGCAAATACAGCTCCTATAGAAAGAACATAATGGAAATGAGCTACTACATAGTAAGTATCATGAAGAATAATATCAATAGAGGAATTAGCTAAAATTACTCCAGTTAATCCTCCAACTGTAAATAAGAATACGAAACCTAAAGCTCATAATATAGAAGGGGAGTAATTAATTTGAGTTCCGTGAAGAGTTGCTAGTCATCTAAAAATTTTAATACCTGTAGGTACAGCAATAATTATAGTAGCTGATGTAAAATAAGCTCGAGTATCAACGTCTATTCCAACTGTAAATATGTGATGAGCTCATACTACAAATCCTAATAAACCAATTGCTATTATAGCATAAATTATTCCTAGAGTTCCAAAAGTTTCTTTTTTTCCTCTTTCTTGTCTAATAATATGAGAAATTATTCCAAATCCTGGGAGAATTAAAATGTATACTTCAGGGTGTCCAAAAAATCAAAATAGATGTTGATATAGAATTGGATCTCCTCCTCCAGCAGGATCAAAAAAGGAAGTATTTAAATTTCGATCTGTTAATAATATTGTAATAGCTCCAGCTAGTACTGGTAAAGATAATAAGAGTAATAAAGCTGTAATTGCTACTGATCAAACAAATAGAGGTATCCGATCAAATGAAATTCCGATTGATCGTATATTAATAATTGTTGAAATAAAATTTACTGCACCTAAAATTGATGAAATTCCTGCTAAATGAAGTCTAAAGATAGCTAAATCTACTGAAGATCCTCCATGAGCAATATTAGATGATAAGGGAGGATAAACGGTTCACCCTGTTCCTGCTCCTCTTTCAACTATTCTTCTTATTAAAAGTAGAGTTAGTGAAGGAGGTAAAAGTCAAAATCTTATATTGTTTATTCGAGGGAATGCTATATCTGGAGCTCCTAGTATTAAAGGAATTAATCAATTTCCAAATCCTCCAATTATAATTGGTATTACCATAAAAAAAATTATGATAAAAGCATGAGCAGTAACAATAACATTATAAATTTGATCATCTCCAATTAATGAACCTGGATTTCCTAATTCAGCTCGAATTAATAATCTTAAAGATGTACCTACTATTCCTGCTCATATTCCAAAAATAAAATATAAGGTACCAATGTCCTTATGATTAGTGGAAAAAAGTCATTTGTTCGGTAAAATGGCTGAGATTAAGCGATAAATTGTAAATTTATAAACGAATATTAAATTCTTTTACCAAGGCTTTATAGTCAATATATGATTTTAAATTGCAAATTTAAAGGAGGTAAAGTTATACCTAAGGCTTAAATAAAGTTATACCTAAGGCTTAAAGAAGATAAAAATCTTTATTTGAAGCTTTGAAGGCTACGAGTTTAATTAACTTAAATCCTTATTTAAGTTAAGTAAAATTAAAGGTTAAGCTAATTAATAATAAGCTCCTTAAAGATCTAATGTTAAAAATAATAATTAAAAAATTTTTAAAGATATTATTAGTAAAATAATTAATTTCATTAGTAGAAATAATTAAAATATTAAAAATTAAACGTATATAGTAAAAAAGTGTTAATAAGGTTAATAAAATTATTATAAATGTTAATAAAATTCAATTTGAATTAATTAAATATTGAATTGTTAGTCATTTGGGGAAAAATCCTAAAAATGGAGGTAGACCTCCTAAAGATAAAAAATTAAATCTAAATAAGAATTTTATTATAAAGTTTTTATTTAAGGAAACTAAAATTTGATTATAATAAAAAATATTAAGAAGTTTAAATATAATTAAAATATTTATAGTTAAAATTCTATAAACAATAAAATAGTATAATCAAATAGTTTCTGAAAAAAATATTGTTCTAATTATTCATGCTATATGATTAATTGATGAATAAGCTAAAATTTTTCGTAATCTAACTTGATTAAGTCCCATAAAACCTCTAATTAGTATACTAAAAATAATAATAGTTATAAAAAAATATTGAAATTTTATATTATACATGACTAAAATTATAGGGGTAATTTTTTGTCATGTTAATAAAATTAAACAATTTAATCAATTTAATCCTTCAATTACTTCGGGGAATCAAAAATGGAATGGAGCTATTCCTATTTTTGTAAGTAATGTTGAATTAAATATAATTATAATTGAGTTATCAATGGTATTTTTTATTACTAATAAATTTTTTGCTATAAAAATTAAGGAGAACAATAAAATAATTGAAGCTAGTGCTTGAGTTAAGAAGTATTTTAAGGATCTTTCAGATGCATAAGTATTATTTTTTTCTTGAATTAATGGGATAAAGGCTAATAAGTTGATTTCTAAGCCTAATCATATTCCTATTCAAGAATTTGATGAAATTGAGATTAATCTTCCAATTATTAAAATAATGAAAAATAAAATTTTATAATAAAAAAAAATTAAAAAGAAAAGGACTATAACCTTTATAAGTGAGGTATGAGCCCAATAGCTTATTTAGCTTATCTTTTTATATTTTA